TTGGGCCTTTCGATACAATCAAATAGAAAGCCCCAAGGGCTCCATATTCTAGGAGCCCAAACTATGTGATTGAATAAATCCTCTTCTATCTGTTGCGGGTCGAGGGCTCCTTCTCCTTCTTCAAACTCCGATTCGTCTTTTTCATAGATAAATCTCTGATCAACGATAGAACAAGATCCATTTTGCATCATATCTAAGAGGTTCCTTGGTTCGGGCCGAAGAAGCAATGTCACTCGATCATTATCAAACTGACTGCAATCTTTTTCTGATCCCGCCAGAGCGCCTTCTCCTTCTAATAGGCCATGAACTAGATCAGAATCATTCTCAACGAGTCCATAAGAAGTGATCCCATTTTTTTCATCGGGTCCGGGTAGAGACCAAAGGTCTTGAGCGACCGATCCGGCAGAACAACTCAAAAGATAAAGAAGTGTCGTTAATTTCTTCATGCTCATTCCAAGTTCGAAATACCATTTGTACAAATAAGAATCCCCTTCATTACATGATTTCTTCTTCATATAGATAGATATAGGATCTATGGGGCAATTACTTAGAAGTACATTTTGTGCAACAGCCCTTCCTATCTGATAGAAAAGGATCCCATGATCCTGAACCGATCTTACCTGGGATCGCAAATCCCAAGTTTGCCTATGAAGAGCAGATCTAATTGTATTATTGTCTATAATTGATTTCTTCTGTGTAATACTAATCGATAGGGCCTCATTGGTAAGTGCTACAAGATCTCGTGCATTGGAACCCATGGTTATGGACCCGACTCCATTAGTCTGGAACATTTTCTTTTCCAAGTGAAATCCCCTAGTATATGAAAGGGTGAAAAAGCGCTTTCGTTGTTGTGGAATAAGAAGCCTTCGTATCTTAATGCATGTATTTAATTTATTCGGAGCTATTAGAGCGGGATCCACTTTTTTGGGAATATGAGTCGAAGCAATAACAAGAATATTTCTAGCGGACCACCTGTCACAATCCCTGGAGAGATGGTTCACTAATAGACCGAGGGATAAGTAATTCGACTCATTCACATCCAGATCATGAATGTTTGGAATCCATATTATGCAAGGAGACATTGCTTTTGCAAATTCGAATTGAAGGGTGATATAAAATCGGTCTATTTCTGGCATCATATCCATAGTTAGCGCATTCATCACAGTTAGCAGCTCCAGCTCCGTATCAAGGTCACGATGGATATCGTCACCAGCATCGATATCGTCACTAGCATCGATATCGTCACTAGCATCGATATCGTCACTAGCATCAATATCGTCAATATCGGAATCATCAATAAGAAAACCTTTAGGCTTGTTATCCAGGAACTTGTTCAGAAATACCGTAATGAAAGGAACATAGGAGTTTGTCGCTAGGTATTTGACCAAATAGGATCGTCCAGTTCCTATAGAACCTATCACTAAAATACCCCTAGAGGGGGATAGGGCTAAGCGGAGCGAAAAGGGTTTTCCATGAGATGGGAAATGAAAACTATTAGCCCCACACGAGGTTTGTGAATAAGTGATTGTCTGATACTGAGCAAGGAATATCCGTCTTTCTGCTAAACAAGATGTATTGAACTCATAATTCATTAGACACTTTTTATGAATGTCAACTAAATATCGTAAGTAAATTGCTCCCGGTTGTTCAATCATTTGATAACCAGAGTCATTCTTTGATAAATGATCGCTATGAGTTAGACTCAATAGAATTTGATCAATCCTTTTTTCTGTCGTTAAGGTGGAGAACTGAACCAAGAATTCTCTTTCTTCATCATCAATCGAATCACTGTTCGCGACCCAGGATTCTATTTTATCATCAATCCAATCACCGTTCACGTTTTTTCTTTTTCTTATCAATGAATAGATCTCTTTACTTGTATGACTTAGATGTCTCGTATTTCTCGAAAAAGTGATTCGATTGGTGGGATTTGGTATGGTACTTATGAGATCAATGAGATTGATATTCAAATATTTCTTCTTAGAACGTATTGATTTGACCCCAGAAGCGGAACCACCACCCAATAGCATGTTACCGCCAGAAGCAGAACCCCGCATTTCTTCTAGAGAATCCCCTAATTGTTCCAGAGCAACTAGAAAGAGATTCTTTAACCAGAACAGTTCAGATGTAGGATACCTATCCAGAAGTTTTCGCAACTCAATCATGTATGATGGAATCATCAAAGATTTGACCTTTTCGAACTCTGTCTGTAACTCACTAGAGGCTCGGGAAACAAAGAGAAGATGTGTACGAACGAGATATCCAGCAACAAGAAGAAGGAAAAGGATTGAATAGAGGAACTCCCGAACATTTGGCGATCTCGGATGTGTCGATATCAATGGTGACTCATTATTTCGATGAATCATTTCTTCGGACAGAAGAAGATTATGTAAACACTTTCTCGAAATCTCACTTATCAGATTCCATTGTGGAAGACACCATTTTTTCTGAAGAATTCGCCATGATATATCTGATCCATACATAATATCATGAAAAATGG